GATCTTTGGGGATGATTCCGTACTACAGTTCGGTGGAGGAACTTTAGGACACCCTTGGGGTAATGCGCCAGGTGCCGTAGCTAACCGAGTAGCTCTAGAGGCATGTGTGCAAGCTCGTAATGAAGGACGTGATCTTGCTTCTGAGGGTAATACAATTATCCGTGAGGCTTGCAAATGGAGTCCTGAACTAGCTGCCGCTTGTGAGGTATGGAAAGAGATCAAATTTGAGTTTGCAGCAATGGATACTTTGGATAAGTAAGATAACAAGTAATTACTCTCGGTTCTCTTAATTGAATTACAATTAAACTCGGCCCAATCTTTTACTAAAAGGATTGAGCCGAATACAAAGATTCTATTGCATGTATTTTGGATAAATACATATATCTCTAGATATACAAGATTTGAAATAGCAAATCTAAGACTCAAATCTTTCTATTGTTGTCTTGGATCCACAATTAAACCTATGGATCCTTAGGATTGGTATATTCTTTATATATCCTGTAGTTTCCCTGACTCAAGCGAAGTATCACAAATCTTTCGATGCATTCTGTATATTGTTTTTTTCGTTCCGTGTTGGAATAGAACCTTTATTTATTAGTTAGTTATTAGACGAGATTTTACGAAAAAATTCTTTGTAGGAGAGAACAAATATTTCTTTTTTTTGTTCGATGCGAAGATATAGGAAAAACCGCCTTTTATCATTCTAGTTAGAATGAAAAGGGATTCCATCATATTCATATATAGTGAAGTCTTACCCCCGGATTCCCACAAAAAGAGAATCCTTTTTCACACTTCTTATTAGAAGTGATTTAATTTCTATGTTTAGTCTAATAGGAAATAAGATTTTCAAATAAAAATAAAGAATTGTGGATCGAATGACTATTCATCTATTGTATTTTTATGCAAATAGGGGGCAAGAAAACTCTATGGAAAGATGGTGGTTTAATTCGATGGTGTTTAAGAAGGAGTTAGAACGCAGGTATGGGATAAAGAAATCAACGGACAATCTTGGTCCTATTGAAAATACTAGTGAAAGTGAAGATCCGAATAGAAAAGGTAGGGCTAAAAACATTCATAGTTGGAGGGGTCGTGACAATTCTAGTTACAGTAATGTCGATCATTTATTTGGCGTCAAAGACATTCGGAATTTCATCTCTGATGATACTTTTTTAGTTAGGGATAGTAATGGATACAGTTATTCTATCTATTTTGATATTGAAAATCAGATTTTTGAGATTGACAAGGATCATTCTTTTCTGAGTGAACTAGAAAGTTCTTTTTCTAGTTATCGCAATTCTAGTTCTATGAATAATGGATCCACGAGTGAAGATTCCTTATACAATCGTTATATGTATGATACTCACTCTAGTTGGAATAATAACATTACTAGTTGCATTGACAGTTATCTTCAGTCTCAAATCTGTATTGATACGTCCATTGTAAGTGATAGTAGTGACAGTTACATTTATAGGTGCGTTTTTGATAAACGTAGAACTGGTAGTGAAAGCGGGAGGTCCAGTATACAAACTCGCGCGAAGAGTAGCGATTTAACTCTAAGAGAAAGGTCTAATGATCTCGATGCAACTCAAAAATACAGGCATTTGTGGGTTCAATGCGAAAATTGTTATGGATTAAATTATAAGAAATTTTTGAAATCAAAAATGAATATTTGTGAACAATGTGGATATCATTTGAAAATGAGTAGTTCAGAAAGAATCGAACTTTCGATCGATCCCGGTACTTGGGATCCTATGGATGAAGACATGGTCTCTCTGGATCCCATTGGATTTCATTCGGAGGAGGAGCCTTATAAAGATCGTATTGATTCTTATCAAAGAAAGACAGGATTAACTGAGGCTGTTCAAACAGGCGTAGGTCAACTAAATGGTATTCCCGTAGCAATTGGGGTTATGGATTTTCAGTTTATGGGGGGTAGTATGGGATCCGTAGTCGGGGAGAAAATCACCCGTTTGATTGAGTATGCTACCAATCAATTTCTACCTCTTATTATAGTGTGCGCTTCGGGAGGGGCGCGTATGCAAGAAGGAAGTTTGAGCTTGATGCAAATGGCTAAAATATCGTCTGCCTTATATGATTATCAATCAAATAAAAAGTTATTTTATGTATCAATCCTTACATCTCCTACTACTGGTGGGGTAACAGCTAGTTTTGGTATGTTGGGAGATATCATTATTGCCGAACCCAATTCCTACATTGCATTTGCGGGTAAAAGAGTAATTGAACAAACATTGAATAAAACAGTACCCGAAGGTTCACAAGCGGCTGAATATTTATTCCAGAAGGGCTTATTCGACCTAATCGTACCACGTAATCCTTTAAAAAGCGTTCTGAGTGAGTTATTTAAGCTCCACGCCTTCTTTCCTTTGAATTCCAATTCAATCAAGTAGAGCGCACTAAGTTCCATTTTTTTATTTGTAGCAAACAAGTAGTTAGCTTATCGGAATCAAAGTAAATAAGAATGGAGTTTTCTTTGGTGACC